AATCCTAGCAAGAATCTAATCTATTCCATAGCTATTTGGAACTGGAATTGACGAACAAGGAATACCCATATTAGTGTTTAGTAGTTTCAAATAGAAATCAAAATGGGGCGTGGCCAAGTGGTAAGGCAACGGGTTTTGGTCCCGCTATTCGGAGGTTCGAATCCTTCCGTCCCAGAGCATACTCTTTTATATATCAGAATAACGATATCCGAATCTAAATTGCTCTTTTTTTTTTAACAACCTTCTTTCTAAGAGTCAAATATTGGAGAAAATGTGATTCTTGCTTTTGATTTTTAATAATTGCTTAAGATTGGCACTCGAAGAACTGTGAGATTGGCGAATCTATTCTATCGAGTTATTTGATCTATCGAGTTATTTGAAGATGCAAGGTAGATTCAAAAAGATTAGTTTATTTGTGTTATTTATAATATTCGTGATATTCTTATTATTAATGATATTCTTAATTTTTTTTTTTTAGAATAGAAAAGTATAATTATAATATATAATTATAATCAAAGTCAAAATATATATATATATATTGCATTCATACAATACAATATGGGTTAATTTGAATTCTTATTGAGGCTTTTTCTTCCTAAATTATCTATTTATTTCATATAGAAGGAAGAAGTATAGATAGATTACTATGTATCGACTGAACCAATGACTATTCATGATTCCATAATTGAATCAATGTTCCAAACTAGAGGAATGTTATGGTAAAACTTCGTTTGAAACGATGTGGTAGAAAGCAACGTGCGACTTGAAGGACATGATCGGCTGTGGATGTCAAAACCCACCACTTTCCATTATGTAGAAATGAAGGTGCTTTTGGCTCGACATCCTTTGTTCTGTTCTATTATAATCCGTCTTTTTGTTGGGTTGTAATGTAAATAGTACAGGATGGAGCTCGAAGAGAAACATCCATTTTTCAGGGGCAAGGATCTAGGGTTAGTTAATGGAAATCAATAAGTTGGAACAACTTCGTAAGTCTATTTTTGATATAGAAATCGAAAGGCTCCGATTCAAACTATTTTCAAATCAAAAAGAAAAATTGTTGGAATTGGTAAAACTCTTTCGATCAAAAGTGTATCATGCGGGAATTAATCGTTCATATGATTCTTTGAGAGAAAGAAAAAAAGAGAGAAAAAGGGGCATGTTGCTGCCATTTTTGAAATGATTAAATATCGCCGAAGTAATGTCTAAACCCAATGATTCAAGGCAAAGATAAAGGATCCTAGAACAAGGAAATACCCTTTTCAATTGTCTCACCAACTAGATCAAAATGAAGAATCGAAATAGATTCTAAACGAGACAAAAAAAAGGGGTTAGAGACCACTCAATAAAAGAATGCCTAAGGATTTTTTTTTTGAGCATTTTGAGAGTTATTTGACTTGAGTTATGAGAGTACGAATGCTTTTTTCTTCTTTTTTTTTTTTTCGAAAAAAAAGACAGGTTTAAATGTCTAATTGATTTGCTGGGTTTATGGATCTTTTTGACATTCTAATTCCATACATAGACATAACTTTTAATCATTTTTTTCTCGAGCCGTACGAGGAGAAAACTTCTTATACGTTTCTAGGGGGGGGGGTATTATTTAACTACATCTATCCCAATGAGCCGTTTATCGAATCGTTGCAATTGATGTTCGATCCCGAAGAGAGGGAAGAGATCTTCGAAAAGTGGGTTTTTATGATCCGATAAATAATCAAACCTATTTAAATGTTCCCGCTATTCTCTATTTCCTTGAAAAAGGAGCTCAACCCACAGGAACTGTTCATGATATTTTAAAGAAGGCGGGGGTTTTTACGGAACTTAGTCTTAATCAAACAAAATTCAATTAATGAAATACAAAAAAGAGGGTGTGGATGACTCATATCTAGCTTTGTATAAATTTTTCTTTATTATTTCCTCCCCCCTCTTTTGTTCTATTCATACTTTATTTATTATTCGTATTTCTTATTGCTTTGCTACTATAGAATATTGCTACTATAGAATACCGTGTTCTATACCAACAAAACCAAATTTTATTGAGCTAATTTTATTGATATAAAATATAGAGAAAAAAGATCAATTGAATAAATGAAGTAATTGCATTTAAAAAAATAACATAAAATAAGATAAAAAAAACAGATAAAATAACATAACAGATAAAATAACATATAAAAATATAAAATATTAATAATAATTAATATAATAATAATAATTAATAAAAAAAAAAAAAAATAATAATTAATAAAATAATAAAAAAAGAAATTGACTTAATTCTTTTTTCATTGTATTTTTTTATAGTCTTTTTTATATTCTTTATTCTTTTCTCAACTATTCTTTATTTTTTTCTCAACATTTATATTCAAAATTGACAATCATATTGACAACAGTGTATCGAACAAATATAATTCGATCGTAGATAAATAGATCTATTTATCCCCGCCCACAAGTTTGGCACTTCACTTCATTCAAATAATGGGTTCTTTCTTTGAATTTGTTGTGATACAAG